GGACCATTTGTATCTATATGCATCAGGATCCCAATTCATGGATCTCTCAGTTCGAGAAATAAGAGAATCAAACCATTTCTTCTGACTCTTTTTCAAATTCGATAAATGTTGGTTGATCGTATATTTCGTTATAGTTATATGATTCAGAGTATCATTTCCTATTTGATCCCTTTGAATTCCATATTCGAAGTTACGATCGGATCTATTCAATCGATTCGATACATTTCTTATGTACCCATAGGTGCTATATTGGATTTGAATCAGATTTCGGATCAATCTATATTGATTGACTGCCTCCATTATGTTGTTGCTAGCAAATACCGCTGTTTTTAGTTTGGGATCTTCCAAATCATTCCCGCAGTAGATCCGGACCGATTTTTTTCTGATCCTTCGAGAAAAAGATTCATTCTCCTCATAAAAAAGAGGAGGTAGAACCAAGAAAGATTTCTTTTTCAATTCATCTCTGGAGTTGAATACCTCATTCAAGATTTTTTTTTGATCCAACCCGTAGGAATCAATAGAAAAGGAAAATCCCCTATGATACACCAGATCCGGCTCGGTTATTGATAGAGTGAATAGATCCGCCATTTCTGGGAATCTTTCAAAAAAATCGTGGCGTAACGCGTATCCCCCTTTGTTCCGGTCATGGAATAGATGAAAGAAATCAAAAAATGTATTTTTGTTCAAAAATGAAATCTTATTGGAACTGTCCATATCCGGTTCATCCTTCGGAACCATATCACATCCCGGATCTGGTTCCGAAGGATGAATTGAGATGGTATTTTGTAAATACGTAATTATCTTGAATATATCAACCATTTCTTTCTTTTCCGCTCGCCTGGAAGGGACAAAAGAAACATCTTGTTTTTTCTTCAACAATTTCTGATCTCTAGTGGACCTCTCAGTAGGATTCGAACCCAGATGAAGTTCTGACCATCTGTCAGAGAAAAAAGAACGAATTGATCTTGTAGGATTCCCAAGAAATTCTTCGATTTCTTCCGGAAGCAGATGATTATTCATCCGCTTCTCAGGTTCCGTGAATAGCCAGGACATGGAGGAAGATCCAAAAAGGCATTTCGGGAATCGATCTGATTCTATCTCTGTTCGTTCCGTTTGAAGAAAGGAAGGATCCCAAAGAATCGATCTCTCTTTTAGTTGCGGAATCTCTGTTTGATCGATCAATGTGTGATATTCTGAATTCTCATTTCTAACGAAATCGAAAGGATCTCTGGATTGATCAGAAGAAGATCCTTTCCATTGGCTAGAATCCGTTACTTGAACGAAAATAGATCTTGTGGAATCATATTGAATATTTGACAATACATTCCGTACCTTGCTAAAAAACCGATCCTTGTTCACCAACCACACATTGTCTAACCAAATCCAATTCTCTCTCGAGACGTTCCTCAAAAAATACGATTCGTGCTGATTCTTCCCCCAACTAACGAAGAGATCTTGGCGGAATTGCCACATATGAAATTGAGTAAAATTTTGCAAAGAAATACCCCACTTGTTTCTCGAGAAGAGATGGGAAACATGCTCAATATCATTGGATTGCATAGTTGCCCCAGCTCCTTGTTGTTTGAATAAATTCTCCCCCTGAATTGGTATTTTTTCACGAAAAGCAGACATGAGATAACAAATAAAGTCTTTCCCTAAGATTTCAAATAGCTGTCCCGAATTCAAGTTGATTATGTTTCGTTTCTTCCTCGGAGAAAGACGATCAAACAATTCCCAATCATGGTCCTTGCGGATCGGATCATCCGTATAGGATAAAAAAAGAAACTCCAGATATTTGCTATCTTTCTCTTTGAATGAGATCTCAATTCCAGCTACGGTTTCATTCAATATCTTACAACTAGAATCCCTCTTTTTTCCGATCCGGTTCCTCCACCACCGCGAACCCCGGTTAGATTCAGGCATGATACGTTTTTTTTTTCTTGGGAGAACCCAAGTACTCTCTTGCGGATCCATGAAACAACTCTCAGAAATATTTTTCCCTTTTGGAAGATACAGGAGCGAAACAATCAACCTATTTCTATTGGAAGACCAAAAAGATTCTTCCAATGTCTCATTTCTGGGTCCAATGGAATTCATAGGTATAGGAAGAAGCCCCATCAAATAGATATTTTTTCTTTCGACCATCTTTCGATTGTTAATACGAGATATAAGGACCACTACTACAAGCAGTACTACACCTTGGATCGTGAAATATCGATTGCTTGTTGCACCCTGTGAATCACGTGAAAGTAGGATACTCCAAATTCGGGGGTCAAAGAGTTTCATAAAACGTTCTTGGTGGAAAAAAATGTGAGTGAAAGATCCCACTGAATCGAATTTGATCCATGAATCTAAGAAATAGTGAGAATTCTTGATCTCTCTCAATATCTCTCTCAATTCGAATATCCAGAATTTGAATTGATGTCGTTTCATTTATTCCTCCTAAAGATTTCATTTCAATTGAAATTTGGTTATTTATGATGTATGATGATCCCTGTTA